ACAATAAATTGAGTAGGTTACTAATCGAGTTTCCTATCCACGATTCTGCTAGTGACTGGAATATTGTTATGGGAATAATCTATAGGATCAATCCCCCGGGTTCATCGAAATGGAAAAAGTAAGGACGATTTGCAATGCTTTCCTTATGTACAACTACAAAGTAAAAAACATTCGAATTCGATGAATTTCATATTCATAGATCATTTTTCACTTATTGAATGATAAATCACTACAAGTGACGGAGATAGACGGTTTAAATAATAGAAAACCCAATATTTAAAAATGCTATCGAGAATGACTGGAAGAATACAAACAAGACAAGATATAATTTGATCATTATGAACAAACCCAAAATCTTTGTAGACAGAGCTAATTAGTAGTTCCCAACCACGGGTCGAATGAAATCCGAGACATAAATCTGCTAATAAAAGAATAGAAAGCGCTTTTGTTGTGTCACTTAAGTTATATAGGAATTCCTGAGTCCACGAGTTAAGAATCCCAAGTTCTTTATTACCCAAAATAGAATAACCACTTAGAATAAGGAAAGAGATTAAATTTGTCGATAAGTACAAAATCGTATGAATACGATCCTCGTTGTGCATTTTGATTAATTGGATTGTTTCGTTCTGGATTCCTATACGAAGGTTTTGGAGAGGTGTTTCCGCGTATTCCTTGATCATTTCGTCCAAGAGGAGAAGTTCGTCTAATTCTATGAATTTTTCGAGAATACTCTTTTCTTCAATCTCGTTCAAAAAAGTTTCGGATTGTGCAGTATTCCACCAATTAGTAACCCCAGATTCTAGACTTTTATTAAATAAGAGAGAAAGAGACCGGGGCAAAAAGACTATAGATGCAAGATATAAAAGAGGAGTGAATGCTTTCTTTTTTGCCATTTTTTCATCTATGAATTGTTAATGAACCCTCTCAGTCGTCGACTCGAGGCCCTCTAATATTTCGAAAAATTTCACTGACTCCTAAGAGTCAGGGAGCGAATAATTCAGGGAAGTTTCTGAAGAATCTTGTGATGATCAAAAATGAGCAGCAAACCAAAGCAGGAATTGGCTAGTTATCCTTAATCGTTATAAGGGATCCAATTGTTTGGACAGTAAGGAGCACAAAAACGGATAAATTAAGGCGTGTCGATTGAAAAAAAATTTTTTTTACATACGATCTATCTGAATCTAAAGTTTCAATTTCACCAAGTCTGGATTTTTCTTTTTTGATTTATAGATATTGGACTTAAAATAGAAAATAGAAACTGGGAAAGTTTTTTTTCTAAATGGTTGAGTATGCGAGAAATCTATTATTTCAATTTGTTACTTCTTGTTATTATTGAATTGTGTAGATTTACATACCTATAAAAGACCCCAAAACAAAAAGCGTTTTGTTTTCTACTTCTCCCTTATACGCCTACTTTAGCTCGAATCCATGTTCGGAATAAACCTCAGTTTAGTTATGTTATAGAAATTCGTGATAGAAACAGAGGATTCGTGAGTTTTTCCCCTCCTGCCGAGAAAATTTCTCACAGTTCTCAAAAGACTTCAATGGGTACACGCAAGAAATAGGCCAATTTCGCAGCTTTTTGTTCAATTTCCCACGCAGTCAAATTCTCATCAGTACGAGTCAATGGAAGGGCTCCCTGTCCTCGGATATCCATATAAAGGACACGACGAGCATAAAGACCCTCTTTAACTTCTATTCGGACGGACTGAATATCTTTTATAAGGAATCGGAGAAAGATACGCCGATTTTTTCCGGGAAATCCCCAACGAAAGATACACACGATTCCTTCTTTTCGATCGAATCGATCATAACCACTACCTACATTCCAAGAAATTGTGCACCATAAATAGGAGCTAATAAAAAGACCCGCGATCCCATAGAAAGACATCACAATCCCTTGTGGAAAAAAAACAATTTGCTGAAACGGAAATAAAGATATCCAAGTTCTACCAAGATAACTGGAAGTTCCAACCAACAAGAATCCTAATGAACCTAAAAAAAGGATAACAGTCCAGCAGAAATTACTTGTTTTTCGAGATCCCGTTATAGGTTCTATCCATATATGTTCTGATCGACAACTCATACTTGATCCGGTTTCAGTTTCTTGGAATTGAGAGAATATCCCAAATGAATTTGATTCTGTTTCCGAAGTAACTCTCATCAACTAGCACTAGTTTGATAGGAACTTTTAAGAGTAATTCATTAAGGAATAATTCATTAAATTGATTAGATCTAAACTAATAACATATCCTTCGTACGACCCCACTAAAGAAAGATATCCACATACTCCATTTACCCATATATCGTGGTTCTGCAGATATAAGAGTTTTTCGACGGAAGCTGCTTATACCATCTTTCACTAATACCGGCGTTATTATAGAAGTCTAAAACCAAACGAGTGAGATTTTATCCCATCGGTTCTAAACAATCTTATTTTTTTGAACATAAAGAAATAAAGACGCCATTGTGATTGCCGGAAATACTAGGCCTACTAAAG